TTTTCTCGATTGACCTTCTCTTTGCAGGAGGTCAATCGAGAAAAAAGGCTATTCAACCGTGTTTTGTTAAGTTTTTTTTTTATTATGATTCAAAAAAAAATAAATGGAATCACGCTCTGTAGGATTTGAACCTACGACATCGGGTTTTGGAGACCCGCGTTCTACCGAACTGAACTAAGAGCGTTTTCTTATGACAAAAACTACAATTGTAAAGAAAAGTCTTTTTTTTACCCCAGTCTTGCATACCAATCCATGTAAAAAATGAAAGATAATGAATGCCTTATTTTATTTCATTTTTATTTAATTGATCTCACTCAATTAATCTTTCCTTTCGTTACTGCCCCCTAGGAGAACTAATAGGTAGGGATGACAGGATTTGAACCCGTGACATTTTGTACCCAAAACAAACGCGCTACCAAGCTGCGCTACATCCCTTTTAAAATTATTGTACAATGTCATTGTACAAAATCCATGTCTTGTTTTCCATATCGTTCTTTTTTTCTGTATCCATATAGAATTTTCTTGTCATTTCTTCTTTTTGGTTTCATATAAAAAATAATCAAAAATTATATACATCTGATAAAAAAAGAATGCATTTTTATTAGAATGCTTAAGAAAAAAGAAAGGGGTACCCCTTTCTTTTTGAGGGACAGGGAGAGGAAAACCTCATCTACTGTTCATTGTAGATATTTATTTTTGTTAGGAATTCCGTACAAAAAAGACAAATGATCTTGAACTACAGCATCTGACCATATATGTATTACAATAAAGAAGGAGGATTTTCAATGCGGGATATAAAAACATATCTCTCCACAGCACCCGTGCTAACTACTCTATGGTTTGGGTCTTTAGCGGGTCTATTGATAGAAATTAATCGTTTATTCCCCGATGCTTTGTCATTCCCCTTTTTTTAATTATAGTTTAAGATCCTATTTTATTTTGGAGAACAGAAATGGAAAAGAGGTTCCTGTATAGGGTAAAAAATTCCACGAAATCGTAGCATAGAAAAAAGGATACTTAAATGAAATACTGGAAAGAATAATTGATAATTAGAAAAAATTGTATTACTCACATAAAATTATTATATTCTATTAATTTCTATTAGTATTAATTGGAATTAACTAGTTAGTAACTTTTATTTCTATTTATATATATATATATTTTATTTTTTGTTCTTTTCGTCTTCTTAGATTTAGATTCGGGTCGAAAATAGAAGAATTAAGTCGATCAAAAATTTAAAGGAGGTTCATGGCTAAGGGTAAAGATGTTCGAGTTAGAGTTATTTTGGAGTGTACCAATTGTGCCCAAAATGGTGTTAATAAGAAATTTCCGGGCATTTCTAGATATATTACTCAAAAGAATCGACACAATACACCCAGTCGATTAGACTTGAGAAAGTTTTGTCGTTATTGTCGCAAGCATACGATTCATGGGGAAATAAAGAAATAGATCGAATGGAACATATGTATTTTATTATTTTTCAAAGGAACAGGAAAAAGAAAAACTTAACATATATAATATACAAATAAAAAAAGAAAACTTATTTCGGTCAGATCTGAAATGAATAAAGAAATAGAAATTTAGAGATAAGAAATATATCATGGATAAATCCAAGCAACCTTTTCGCAAATCCAAGCGATCTTTTCGTAGGCGTTTTCCCCCAATTGAATCGGGGGATCAAATTGATTATAGAAACATGAGTTTAATTAGTCGATTTATTAGTGAACAAGGAAAAATATTATCTAGACGGGTGAATAGATTGACCTTGAAACAACAACGATTAATTACTATTGCTATAAAACAAGCTCGTATTTTATCTTTATTACCTTTTCTTAATAATGAAAAACAGTTTGAGAGAGCTGAGTCGATCCCTAGAACGGCTGGTCCCAGAACCCGAAATAAATAGATATACTCTTAGATATACTCTTCCTATTGATTCAAAACTCCAAGCGGAACTCAAGCTCAGATTGATGTTTTGCTCGAAAAACCTCGAATCCAGATTTGATTGTTGTGTTATAAGAAACAACAAATAGGGAAAGAAGAAATCTTTTTTTTTTTTTTTGAAAGATGTTCGTTCATTCCCACTACTTATCTTAATTTCTTTTTCATTTCTTAAATTCATTTTTATTTTATCTTCCCGGAGTCCATTCTCCGGGGAATTCTATTCTGTTTTCGCTATTTATATATATATATGATATATGACTTTTTAATCTCTTTTATTTGCTAATCTTATTGAAAATCGTGTAAAGACAATTCTTATTTGATATAGCTATTTGCGCAAGTATTTTACGATTAAGAAGCAATTGCTTCTTATACAGATTGTGTATAAATTTACTATAACTATAGAATACCTTATTCTCACGAGCTGCTGCATTTATTCGAGTAATCCACAAACGACGAAAGTCCCTCTTTTGTCTGCCCCTATCCCGATGAGAGGAAACCAAAGCTCTCATTTTCTGTTGAGTAGCAGTTCGGGTAAGTCTTGAATGGGCCCCTATAAAGGTTGATGCAAATAAACGAATTTTTGTTCGACGTCTCCGAGCTATATATCCTCGTCTAACTCTGGTCATTGAATCAAATTAAACTTTAATGAATAACTAATTGATTTCTTTTCTTTCAGTCATCCTCTTATCCCCCCTCTAGTTAATTAATACCAAAACGGATTATTCCGATATATAAAATATAAATTCCAATGGCTTTTGCTACTATGACCTTCCCAACCACGATTTTTTATCCGGGTATTTTACCCGGAAAGAATAAATTCTAGCGATAAAAAAAAATAGTGGGTTCCATCGTTTCTATGGTTACTTCGTAAACGGTGAGGTCCTCTCTATACACCGGAGCCTTTTCTTTCATTTAACCAAATATTATTGTGAACTTGTATAGTTCACACTCCTTAGTTTAGCTCTACCAATCAGTAATAGTTCTTTTCACAAAAGGGTTATCCATACAGTGACGGCATTTAATTATGAAAGTTGGCTAGGTAGCTGACCTTGTTAGTCCGTTCTTTCAAGAATAGGAACATAACCTTTTTGCTTCTTTTCTTATAGTACTCTTTCCTCCGCTTAATAGATAACTATTTGCTACCAATGGGGAATTACTTCTCATCTCAAACTGAGGTGATTGGATTTGCACCAATGGAAACCATAAATTTCATACACAAAAATATAGGTAGATGATGAATCTTTAGCTTTATAGATAGTAAAGTTTTTCCATCCTATCTATCTTTATTCCTTGGTACTGGTGATTGGTACTTGAAAAATTGCTGTATTTATTTTGTTTGAACTCATGATCTAAACGAGTCGCACATACACCCGAGTACATGTTCCCCGTCGTTGAGGGCACCCCCTAAGTGCGGGGGATTTCGTGATATTTCGTATTGGCTGTCTTGTGTTTCTAATAAGTTGTTTAATTGTCGGCATATCATACATATATATAATAAAATAGGTTGGTTTAGATCGATCTTAACCCGATTTATTGATGATTATGAATTATTTACATTCAATATAAAATCACGGAAAAATAGAATTTTGGAGGGAATCATATATTTAGGCGAAATCCCCAATAGTTTCATTTTCGACCGCTACAAGATCAACAATGCCATGAGCTTGGGCTTCTGTTGCTGACATAAAAACATCTCTCTCCATGTCTTCGGATATAACCCATAAAGGGTTACCTGTTCTTTGTACATAAACCTTTGTGAGGGTTTCGCGAAGTCTGAGTAGTTCTTCCGCTTCCAAGATAAATTCCCCTGCTTGTGCCTCATAAAAAGAACTAGCAGGTTGGTGAATCATAACCCTGATAATATTGATCTAACATCATGCATGAATGGTTCTTCTATCTTGAAGAATTGGATTAAAGTAAGGACTAAAAAAAACAAGAAAAAAAAAAAATAGAATTGAACGACGGACCGTACAGGCACCTTTTGTGCATTGCATACGGCTCTGCAATGGAATTTCCTTTTCCCCCTTCTATTTTTTCGAAGAAAAAAAAAGAATCCATCCGATCTAGATTGTTGAATGATCCATTTACCACCCTTCCTTTCATTCATATTGTAATGTAAAAAAAAATACTATGATGGTTCTGTTGCTTTCTATATTTATCTCGTCTGTGATTTAGCAATCCCAAAGTTTCTTTTTTTTTTTTCGTACTCTTTTTTTTGTAAGAGAAATATCAGAAAAAGGCTTCTGGTGTGGAAGAAAACGGTTTGTGACGCTGAAATGCACTCCCGACATAGAAGATCAAGTCGGAAATAACCTTTTTTCATACTACTATCTCGATAGAAAATATCGTGTTAGAAAAAACAATAATAGTTTGTTCATATCGAACTCGAAGTGCCATGCTATTATTACCTATTATTCATATTCAATATGGCGAAGGCATAGTCTTCTTCTTCTTTTTTTTTTTTATAAAAACTCATTGGCGCCAAGCATGGGGGAATGCTAGACGTTTGGTAATTTCCCCTCCGACCAGAATGAAGGATCCCATTGAAGCGGCTAATCCCATGCATATTGTATGTACATCGGGTGAAACAAATTGCATAGTATCATAAATAGCGATTCCTGGTATTACCCATCCACCAGGGGAATTTATAAACAAATAAAGATCCTTAGTATCATCTTCTATACTGAGATATACCATGAGACCAACAAGTTGATTTGAGATCTCGCTATCAACTTCTTGGCCTAAAAAAAGTAATCTTTCTCGATAAAGTCGGTTGATTAGGACAAAATTATATCCCTTTTGAACCGTACGTGCATCTTTGGATGCATACGGTTCAAAAAAATTGCGAAAATAAAGAATCAATGTGTCGATTCCAATTCTATCTCTCTTTTTTTTTAAGAGATTCCTGCTTTTCTAATGAAGGGGTTTTTTCTTCCATTAAAAAAAGAAAGAGTTTTTACCCCTTCCCTAAAAAAAAAAAAAAGAATTTACTGAACTTATTTAATTAACCTCTCATTGATGTATTGTTTCGTCGAGATTTAAATCACGATGTCATTTTCTTGTTCCTGAATGGGCCCTTTGAATTCTTTTAGGTTCATGTTCTACTCCGGGGAAAGATCTATCCGAATTCTAGTTGTACATATAGGACAAATGATCTCAGTACCGCTTCTTTTTGCTACGAGTTTTTTTTTGCAATTCGTTTCATGTCTCCAAAAAACTATTCAATGTATTTATTATAATGGTCGACATGGCAATTTAAGAGTGCTTCTCTAATTAAATAAATAAAATAGAGGAATCCTCTATGCATAGCTACAAGCGGTAATTCTACATATATTACTATTACCCATTTGGTATTTTATGAGCAGAGCCTGGATACTCCATTTTTTTAGTCCAAGTTAACCATAAATTCTGCTAATTAAGAATATTGCTCCTCAATCTAAATTAATCTAATTTAACTTCACGCTACGCATGATTGATTCTTCAATCAATACAATATTTCTTGGGCGAAACAGAGGATATCTCGATCGGGGGAGAAAATGGGGAAATTCCATATGACCCAATATGTCTGACAAGTCGCACTATACGTCAACCCAAACTGCATCTTCCTCTCCAGGACTCCGAAAAGGTACTTTTGGAACACCAATGGGCATTAAATTAAAGAAAAAATTTAAGTACTTTACTTCACTTTAATATGGAAACGTAAGAATGAGTTTATTGTCTTCTTCGAAGGTTTTTAGAGAAAGATAGAATTAAGAAATAAAAATCTTAATGAAGAGATAGATCGTTCGAATAAAAAAAAGGATCCATACATCCATTCCCCCAAAATAGGACTAATGCTCCCATTGCGTATTGGTACTTATCGGGTATAGAATAGATCTGCTTCTCTTTGTTCTTACGAACAGAATTCAGCCGTTATTTTCAACGGAATACAATAAAAAGTAACCTTTTCTCATACAGAATTCGCTGAAAAGATTGGGTAAATAGTATAAGTCTATTGCAATGCGATAAAGTTACATAGTGTCTATTTTTCTTTGAGAAAGGGGTATTTCCATGGGTTTGCCTTGGTATCGTGTTCATACTGTCGTATTGAATGATCCCGGCAGATTGCTTTCTGTCCATATAATGCATACGGCTCTAGTTTCCGGTTGGGCCGGTTCGATGGCTCTATATGAATTGGCGGTTTTTGATCCCTCTGACCCTGTTCTTGATCCAATGTGGAGACAAGGTATGTTCGTTATACCCTTCATGACTCGTTTAGGAATAACCAATTCATGGGGTGGTTGGAGTATTTCAGGCGGAACTGTAACGAATTCGGGTATTTGGAGCTATGAAGGCGTGGCCGGAGCACATATTGTGTTTTCTGGCTTGTGTTTTTTAGCGGCCATCTGGCATTGGGTGTATTGGGACTTAGAAATATTCTGTGATGAGCGTACAGGAAAACCTTCTTTGGATTTGCCCAAAATCTTTGGAATTCATTTATTTCTCTCAGGAGTGGCTTGCTTTGGCTTTGGCGCATTTCATGTAACAGGCTTATATGGTCCTGGAATATGGGTGTCTGATCCTTATGGACTAACTGGAAAAGTACAATCTGTAAGTCCAGCGTGGGGCGCGGAAGGTTTTGATCCTTTTGTTCCCGGCGGAATCGCCTCTCATCATATTGCAGCAGGTACACTGGGCATATTGGCAGGCCTATTCCATCTTAGTGTCCGTCCGCCTCAACGTCTCTACAAAGGATTACGTATGGGCAATATTGAAACTGTACTTTCTAGTAGTATCGCTGCTGTTTTTTTTGCAGCTTTTGTTGTTGCTGGAACTATGTGGTATGGTTCAGCAACAACTCCAATCGAGTTATTTGGTCCCACTCGTTATCAGTGGGATCAGGGATACTTCCAGCAAGAGATATATCGAAGAGTTGGTGCCGGACTAGCTGAAAATCTAAGTTTATCGGAAGCTTGGTCTAAAATTCCTGAAAAATTAGCTTTTTATGATTACATTGGTAATAATCCGGCAAAAGGGGGATTATTCAGAGCGGGCTCAATGGATAGCGGGGATGGAATAGCTGTTGGATGGTTAGGACATCCCGTCTTTAGAGATAAAGAAGGGCGCGAGCTTTTTGTACGTCGTATGCCTACTTTTTTTGAAACATTCCCGGTAGTTTTAGTAGATGGAGATGGAATTGTTCGGGCGGATGTTCCTTTTCGAAGGGCAGAATCAAAGTATAGTGTCGAACAAGTAGGTGTAACTGTTGAGTTCTATGGTGGCGAACTCAATGGAGTCAATTATAGCGATCCTGCTACTGTGAAAAAATATGCTAGGCGCGCACAATTAGGCGAAATTTTTGAATTAGACCGGGCTACTTTAAAATCTGATGGTGTTTTTCGTAGTAGTCCAAGGGGTTGGTTCACTTTTGGGCATGCTTCCTTTGCTTTGCTTTTCTTTTTTGGACATATTTGGCATGGCGCTAGAACCTTGTTTAGAGATGTTTTTGCTGGTATTGATCCAGATTTGGATGCTCAAGTGGAATTTGGAGCATTCCAAAAACTTGGAGATCCAACTACAAAGAGACAAGTAGTTTGATACAAGACTGCTCTGGTATCTTTATCCTCTATCTCTATTTTTTTCTCGGGGTACCCGAGAAAAAAATAGAGACTTGAATCAACTTTTTTTCGTTGATTCTTTCCCCTCTTTTTTTATGGTATGGTAAATGATCCCACTCAATCAAACGAATAGATGTGAAAGCTATAATTGTAAACCACGATCGAATCTATGGAAGCATTGGTTTATACATTCCTTTTAGTCTCGACTTTAGGGATAATTTTTTTCGCTATCTTTTTTCGAGAACCACCTAAGGTTCCGACTAAAAAATAATGAAATAATTTTTCATTATAGAAACTGAAGTAATGGGCCCTCATATCAAGAGGCTCATTACTTCAACAAGTCTAGTCTCCGTGTTCCTCGAATGGATCTCTTAGTTGTTGAGAGGGTTGCCCAAAAGCGGTATATAAGGCGTACCCCGTAAAGCTTACAAGTAAACCTGATATGAAGATGGCGACTAAGGTTGCTGTTTCCATTTTTAGAAAATTTCAAGATCACAATGGATCTACGATAAGATCGTTTATTTATTTACAATTACAACGGAATAGTATACAAAGTCAACCGATCTCAACTAATGATTAAATAGGATTTATGGCTACACAAACCGTTGAGGGTAGTTCTAGATCTAGGCCAAGACAAACTACTGTAGGGAGTTTATTGAAACCATTGAATTCAGAATATGGTAAAGTCGCTCCGGGCTGGGGGACTACACCACTTATGGGAGTTGCAATGGCTCTATTTGCAATATTCTTATCCATTATTTTGGAAATTTATAATTCTTCCGTTTTACTGGATGGAATTTCAATGAGTTAGGTTCATAAGAACTATGAACCTCTAGTTTTTTAATCAAAAAAAAATTATTTAAAACTTGGATTTATAGACCTTTTTGGTAGTTCGACTGTGGTATTTCTTTTTTCGGTATTTCCGGAATATGAGCGTGTGACTTGTTATAATTGATCCTATTGATAATACAGAGAACGGCCCTGTCATCTCTATTAAGATGATTCCACCCCGTCGGATATTTATTCTAATATCTGGAACACGGAATATTATAGATAAAAGTAAGAAAAAAAATATTCTAACTATGATTCATACCTATTATTTAGACCTCGCAACCGGACTAAAAAAAATTTCAGATGGGTATTTCCTAAATTAAATAATTTTTCTTTCTTTAGACTTATGAAATGAATTTTATCTGAAGAACAACTTCTTTCTCTAGATTTTGTTGAGTCATTACATCCACTCATTGAAATTGAATAATTGATGCTCAAATGGTTTTTACTCAAAGAACCCTTTTATTTAGCTTGGGATTAAATCATCGTGGTTCTTGTATGAATCTGAGGTTTTAATTGATTTATAGGGTCTTAACAAGGGAATTCCTATCAACAGTAAAAGTAAAACAAAAGTCGACCCGCATTACGCACAAAAAACAACAAATTAAATAACAAAAACAAACAAAAATAGGAAAGAGAAGATTCAAGAGGCCTGGAACGATCAATATAAAGAAAAAGAAAGGTGTACGAGCTAACTTGATATTTTTAGCATTAGCATCACAAAGAAGAGATTTCGGATTTTTTTTACTTCCTATCTTTGGCACAAATTGCATCGAGCAGCTAAGATGAACTTTCTATTGCATATACGTCAAAATCGGTATTTGTGTGTTTCTGTTTGAGCCGTACGAGATTAAATTCTCATATACGGTTCTCGGGGGGGGGTCCTCTCGGATTCCCTATCTCAATAAAGTATATGATTGGTTCGAGGAACGTCTCGAGATTCAAGCGATTGCAGATGATATAACTAGTAAATATGTTCCTCCTCATGTCAACCTATTTTATTGTCTAGGAGGAATCACGCTTACTTGTTTTTTAGTACAAGTAGCTACGGGTTTTGCTATGACTTTTTACTATCGTCCAACTGTTACGGAGGCCTTTTCCTCTGTTCAATACATAATGACTGAAGCTAACTTTGGTTGGTTAATTCGATCAGTTCATCGATGGTCAGCAAGTATGATGGTTCTAATGATGATTCTGCACGTATTTCGTGTGTATCTTACAGGTGGGTTTAAAAAACCCCGCGAATTAACTTGGGTTACAGGTGTGGTTCTGGCTGTATTGACTGCATCTTTTGGTGTAACTGGTTATTCCTTACCTCGGGACCAAATTGGTTATTGGGCAGTAAAAATTGTGACAGGCGTGCCTGACGCTATTCCTATAATAGGATCTCCTTTGGTAGAGTTATTACGTGGAAGTGCTAGTGTGGGTCAATCTACCTTGACTCGTTTTTATAGTTTACACACTTTTGTATTGCCTCTTCTTACTGCCGTATTTATGTTAATGCACTTCCCAATGATACGTAAGCAAGGTATTTCAGGTCCTTTATAGTTATAGCTTTATTTTATAGAGAAAACAGATCATAGATATTTGTAATTTCTGATATATTCTATGGGGAAGGAACAATAGTATTTCATTGCTACAAATATGTATTATTGAAAAAATAAGACATGTTTTTTGATATTTCTCTTCAACTGCGAAGTAGTTTAGTTCTTATTTGATAAGAATAGTTGAAGTGGATTCTCCGAAGAGAGGATGGATGGATTATGGGAGTGTGTGACTTGGACTATTGATTGGGCCATGCTGATATATTATTTTATCCGCCACGTTGAAATTCACAGCCAAACGTGTCTCCGCATCCAACCACCACGTAAATCCCCCTATGTAGCATAGGATAGGCCGGTTCGCTTGAGGAGAATTTTTTCTATGATCATGTCCGAATTATGTCATGCATGAACAGGCTCCGTAAGATCCTGTAGAATAAGTGATGTGGCACGATCCAATGTTTTATCTATCCCACTTACTTATTTATAGTATGGAAATGCATTCATTTCCTCTGCATCGACCTCGATCTATAATATGATACTATCGGAGTGAAATACGGGATCTAAGGAAGAACAGAGGCTATACTTTATTAGTAACAAGTAAAGACTTTGTATGTAAGAAAATTGAGATGTTGTGGGGAAAAAAACGAATAAAATCAAAAAGACATGAGACAGTCCAAAAAGCCCTTGATTATGATCAAATTTTTAAGCCTACTTGGATATTGAGCATTTATCTGTAAGAACTAAATTATTTGCACTGAATATGAATAGGTGCAACTTCAGAAATGGGACCCAGTAAATCCTTTATCACTTACATAGAGTCATTCTATTTTATATGTGTGGATATCTATAAAATATAGATTTTCTATCAATCTATTTCTGTAATTCTTTTGAATCTTGCTCGAGCCGGATGATGAAAAATTATCATGTCCGGTTCTTTCGGGGGATGGATCCATAAGAATTCACCTATCCCAATAACAAAGAAACCTGACTTAAACGATCCTGTATTAAGAGCTAAATTGGCCAAAGGGATGGGGCATAATTATTATGGAGAACCCGCATGGCCCAATGATCTTTTATATATTTTTCCGGTAGTAATTCTAGGTACTATTGCATGTAATGTCGGCTTAGCAGTCCTAGAACCATCAATGATTGGTGAACCGGCAGATCCATTTGCAACTCCTTTGGAAATATTGCCCGAATGGTACTTTTTTCCTGTATTTCAAATACTCCGTACAGTACCCAATAAATTATTGGGTGTTCTTTTAATGGTTTCAGTACCAACAGGATTATTAACAGTACCCTTTTTGGAGAATGTTAATAAATTCCAAAATCCATTTCGTCGTCCAGTAGCTACTACAGTCTTTTTGATCGGTACCGCAGTAGCTCTTTGGTTAGGTATTGGAGCAACATTACCTATTGATAAATCTCTAACTTTAGGTCTTTTTCAAATTGATTCAACTGTGAAATACCTAGATGTAGGTATCTAGGGAATAGTCACTTCTAAAGTGAATCCTCCCTAGATACATGAATTTTATTATGATCTATTTCGCGAAAATACGAATTGTGTGTCGAAGATAAAAAATGAAGTTTTTATTTTTATAAAAATAAAATAAAGAATATGAAAAAATTTCTTTAAAATGAAAACGTATTCTTAGGTAAATTGATTGCGAAATGTTTCTGTAGAGTGTCCAATATCCGTTTTACATCTTCTGTACGAAAATATTCAATTCTCATAAGATCCTCCTGACTGTTACTCAAAAGGTCCAATAATGTATGTATATTGGACTTTTTGAGACAATTATAGGCCCTAGGAGATAGTTCTAATTGGTCAATAAAAATAAATTTTAATGGAATTCCTTTTTTGTTTTTCCTTAGCTTAGTTAATCCATTTTGAAAGGTAAAAGGAGGTAGAGTAAACCTGTTTTTATTTTCCTCGAAATGCATGTTCCTTTCCTCCGCATGCAAAAAAGGAATAAATAAATTAATCAAATTACGAGAAGCTTCATAAAGTGCTTCCTTAGGAGTTAAACTTCCATTCGTCCATATTTCTAGAAAAAGTATTTCTTGTTTTTCATTTCCATTTCCATAAGAATGAATACTATGATTTGCATTTCGAACAGGCATGGATACAGCATCTATAGGATAACTTCCGTTTTGAGAGTTATTTATGGGATTCATACGGTATCCACGATCTCTATTGATTTGTAATCCAATACGCAAATCAATTGGTTCCGTCAGGTTAGCTATATGCTGTGTTGCGTCAACTATTTCCACGGAAGGCGGTGAGATGATATCTTGAGCGGTTACGTATCTAGGACCTCTAACGCAAATGGATGTGTCTCTAACTCCATATAGATTACTTCTCAATACAATTTCTTTCAAATTTATTAAAATTTCATGTACCGATTCTTCAATACCTACTATCGTAGAATATTCATGTGGCACTTTCTCAGATTTAGCACGTGTGATACATGTTCCTTCTATTTCTCCAAGTAAAGCCCTTCGCATGGCAATACCTATGGTATCGGCTTGCCCTTTCATGAGCGGGGACAGAATGAAACGACCATAATAAAGACGCGTACTGTCTACTCTTGATTCAACACATTTCCACTGTAGTGTTCGAGTGGATCCTGCTATTTCCTCTCGAACCATACTAATATTATTATTTGATCAGATCATTGAATCGTTTATTTCTCTTGAAATCCATTTAATTCTTTTTTTTACACACGTCTTTTTTGGGGAGGTCTACATCCATTATGTGGCATAGGTGTTACATCACGTACGAAACTTAATAGTATACCACTTCTACGAATAGCCCGTAATGCTGCGTCTCTTCCGAGACCAGGACCTTTTATCATAACTTCTGCTCGTTGCATACCTTGATCTACTACAGTACGAATAGCATCTAAAGCGGCTGCTTGCGCAGCATAGGGTGTTCCCCTTCTTGTGCCTTTGAATCCAGAAGTACCGGCGGAGGCCCAAGAAACCACTCGACCTCGTACATCTGTAACAGTTACAATGGTATTGTTGAAACTGGCTTGAACATGAATAACTCCTTTTGGTATTCTACGTCCAGTCTTACGTAAATGAAGACGCCCATTCCTACGCGAACCAATTCTTTGTATAGGTTTTGCCATATTTTATCATCTCATAAATATGAATCAGAAATATATAAAAAGATATGGAGATATCCATTTTATGTTAAAACAAATCTTTTATTTTTACATAACCCCTCTTTGAGAAACTTTTCTTTGAGAAACTTTAGAAAGATTATCCTTGTCTCTGTTTATGTCTCGGATTGGAACAAATCACTATAATTCGTCCGCGCCTACGGATCAGTCGACATTTTTCACAAATTTTACGAACGGAAGCCCTTATTTTCATATTTCTTACTCCTTACTTTAATTTTTAATCTATTCCTTGGAAGAAAATAAGTTTCTTGTTTTTTGTTTTTGCTTCAATTTGATGAAAGAGATTTTTTCAAAAAGAATCTATCTAATCGTTCGAATCTTTGTTCCGAAGTCTATAAATTATACGTCCCCTGGTTGAATGAATAATATTGCCTTATTTCTATTTTGATTCTATCCCCCGGCAGTGTTTGTATCAAACTGCGTCGGATCTTCCCCGAAATATAACCTAGAATTAGATCTTCATTATATAAAATATAAACGGATTCGGAAAGCATACCATTGGGAAATGATTCATGAAGGTATAATTCCTGAATCATTTTTTTTTTCATTCCAGGAAACCTTTTTGAAGTATCAACTAATGGAGGAAGAGTTATATAACTCACCTTTCCTCTCTATTTCACAAATAGGAAGTTAGAGATAAAATTAGGATACCGGAGGAGGATCACCATATATAACACAAAATTTCTCCTCCAATTTTTTCTAGTCTAGCTTCTCGATCTGTCATTATGCCTCGAGAAGTGGAAAGAATTACAATTCCCATTCCACCTAAAATCTTAGGAATTTTTTTATAGTTGGAATAAATTCGTAGACCGGGTCGACTGATACGTTTTAAAATCGTTTTATATATTCCTTTCCTAGTTCTTTTATGGCGCAAGGTTGAAACCAAGAAATTTTTATTACTTTCCTGATGTTTCCGAACATTTTCAATAAAACCCTCTCGTAGGAGTATTTTAACAATGTTTTCGGTGATATTTGTGGATACTATTCGAACCGTTCCATTTTTACTCATGTTAGCATTTCTTATAGAAGTTATTATATCAGCAATAGCGTCTCTGCCCATGACGAATTATAATTATTGGTGCTTCCTAATTTTGATATAATCAACATGTTTTTTTATTTGAATACTTCAAAGTATTCATTATTTAATTCAAATTTAATTAAATTTGAAATTTATTATTAAATTAATTATTAATTTTAGTAAAAGTATATGCGTGAGACACAATCTATTAATTGGGTTTATTTCAGATATCCTAATCCTACTAGAACAATATCCTAATTTGATCGAACAATATCCTAATTTGATCTATGACTATGAGTCTTTATAATACCTCGGGAGCTAATGAAACTATTTTAGTAAAATTCAACTGTCTTAATTCCCGAGCAATCGCGCCAAAAACTCGAGTTCCTTTTGGATTTCCTTCTTGATCAATGACAACCGCTGCATTGTCATCATATCGTATTATCATACCGTTGTTACGTTTGAGTTCTTTACATGTACGTACAATTACAGCTCTTATTACTTCTGATCTTTCTAGAGGCATATTGGGCACTGCTTCTTTAATTACAGCAACAATAACGTCACCAATATGAGCATATCTATGATTACCAGCTCCTATGATTCGAATACACATTAATTCTCGAGCTCCACTGTTATCTGCTACATTCAAAAGGGTCTGAGGTTGAATCATATCATTTTTATTTTAATTTTTTATTTCAATGCAAAGAATGAGGAAAAAGAAGAAATAGTATTTGTCTAGAAATAAAGAAACTCGTGGTTGTTTTTTCATCCCTTTTTTATATTTAGTTCTACATCCCTATCCTGAAATAACAAATTGAGTTTTTATAGGCATTTTGCACGCAGCTATTGAAATTGCTGCTCTGGCTACAGTTTCTGAGACTCCGCCCATTTCGTAAAGTATTCGACCGGGTTTAACAACGGATACCCAATATTCGGGAGATCCCTTTCCCGACCCCATACGTGTTTCTGCGGGCCTTACTGTAATAGGTTTATCGGGAAAAACACGTACCCATATTTTTCCACCACGACGTGCATATCGTGTCATTGCTCTTCGTCCTGCTTCTATTTGTCTAGCGGTAATCCAAGCGGGTTCAAGTGCCTGAAGAGCATATCTGCCAAAGCAAATATGATTACCCCGGCAAGATATTCCTTTCATTCTTCCTCTATGTTGTTTACGAAATCTGGTTCTTTTGGGGTTATAGTTGATGGTTTTTTCCCACCTCTACTACAGAACCGGACATGAGAGTTTCTTCTCATCCAGCTCCTCACGAATGAAAGGATTCGATAATATTACAGATGCGCATGTATTTAATAACTAATACATTAAACTAAGTAATGGGATTTATTGATATTATATTTCATTTATTAGATAAGAAGCTGTATATACGGTTAGATTTGTCTATTTCTAGATATAGATAATTTTTCTTTTTTATACCGGATCCTTATTTTTTTTTTTACTTTTCTTTTAATAAATTATTTCTTATTTATTGGATTCCAATAAATAAGAAATAAGGGTTTCGCGGGCGAATATTGACTCTTTCCTTTTCCTGCTTTATTCGTAGGATCAATCCACAATCTCTCCGAGTAAAAAAAAATTGTTCTTGGTTCATTCCGCCATCCCGCCTGCTCAACCATTTGGATTCTTTTAAATAGAATCCTATATAGTCACAGGTTTCGTCGTTCCTATAGCTTCTCCATTAATGATTAGGCCTGAACTCTGCAATGGAGCTCTCAACAAAATCTGTTTCCGAGTCAATCTCCTCAGTTTCTATTAACCGGGAGCTCTTTATTATTTATATATCATTTATTATTTATATATCAATCGATACAATATTAAACAATATTAAAACAATATGAAATTAATGCTTTATTACACTGCCTTTTATTTATATGAGGTAATTCATAGACCATACATATTGGAATTATATATCATTGATATTTTTGTTCTCTCTTTCTATCACCTTTCCATTTATCCGCATCCCTTTATTATTTTTTTTTTTCAAATCCACAATCATATTTTTTTGTTATGGAACAATTCCAGTTGTTACAACTATATGATTGATCCAGTCATATAGTGACTGTTTTGGGGATCTTGATAATATGAAGCAATAAGTTAGTTATTAGTTTTTCATTTTTTTTTTTTTTTTAGTAGTTGTAGTTATTGAATTTATATTAGGGATCAGTCTTTTTTTGATCCTACTAAAAACTCTAAAGAAAAAACTAACGAGTCACACACTAAGCATAGCAATTATAAAAAAAAAGGTTAATTTCTTTTTTATTCAACCTTATAGAATTCGAATTATTTCATTTTTTTTGATTTAACAGAAAAACAGAAAAAGTTTATAGTTTTTTGTTCTATATATCACTATATTACTGGATAGAATGACAAGATAAATAAAGGTCTATTATTCTTCATCCACAAATATCCAAATTTTGAGGCCTAGTACTCCATGGATAGTTCGAATTGTATAGGAACAATGATCAATTTTAGCGCGAATTGTTTGTAAAGGAACCCTACCTTCTCTGATCCATTCGACACGTGCAATTTCTTTTCCGTCAATACGTCCTGCAATTTGTATTTGAATTCCTTTTGTATCTGTTTGTTCAGTTAATTCAATAGCTCTTTTCATTGCTTTTCGAAATGAAACTCTATTTCTTAATTGAGAAGCCATATATTCTGCAAGAATATTGGGGTCTCCATAAGGTTTTTCTATTCGTGTGATAGCAATGTTGATTCTTCGGTTCACAGAACGAAATTCTTTTTGTACATTCATCTGTAATTCTTCGATTCCTCGTGTTCGGCCCTCTATTAATAAATTTGGGAATCCAATATGGATTATAACCTGGATTAAATCAATTCTTTTTTGAATTTCTATACGAGCAATTCCAATTCCTTCGAAACCCGAGGATATTCTTTTATTTTTTTGTACATAGTTCTTTATACAATTCCGTATTTTCTCATCTTCTTGTAGACCTACAGAAAAATTTTTTGGTTGTGCGAACCAAAAGGAATGATGATTTTGGGTTGTACCAAGTCTGAAACCAAGCGGATTTATTTTTTGTCCCATATTTTTTATTATATTATCTTTCCATCTCTTTTTTTCTAAATATGAATCTAAATCTTAAATTCATCGAAAGATAATTTTGATTTATCTTTTAATACAATTGTTATATGACAAGTCGGCCTTTTTATCGGATAACTACGTCCTCGAGCTCTAGGTCTTAATTTTTTCACAAAAGAACCTCCATTGACTTCGGCTTTACTAATGAATAAATCGGTTTCATTCAAACCCATATTATGACTAGCGTTTGCTGCTGCGGAATAAACCAATTTTAAAATGGGATAAGATGCTCGATAAGGCATAAGTTCCAATA